AACTCAAACAGAGATTGGTGTTTTGTTCAAAAAATCCAAAAATTCAGATTTGATTATCGTATCTTTCGTAAGAGAAAAATCAGGTAAGCCGAGAAATATTTTTTTATTGAACGTGTTCATTCATTTTGACTACTTTATCATATTCATTTCTATTTTACCGTCCCGGAGTTCATTCTCCGGGAAACTCTCTTTAAATTATTCCGACGCATTGCTTTCAATTTACTTACTTTATGATCTCGTTGGAAATCATATAAAGACAATTCTTATTAAATATAGCTATTTGCGCAAGTATTTTACGATTAAGAAATACCCGTCTCTTATACAGATCATGTATTAATCTATTATAACTATTTGATACTCCCCTTTCGCGAATCAATCCGTTTACGCGAGCGATCCACAAACGACGAAAGTTTCTCTTTTGCCTACCTCTATCCCGATGAGCCGAAACCAAAGCTCTTATTTTCTGTTGAGTAATAGTTCGAGTAAGTCTTGAATGAGCCCCTCGAAAGCTTGAGGCAAATAAACGAATTTTTGTTCTACGTCTCCGAGCGATATATCCTCGTCTAATTCTGGTCATTGCATAAATGAGATTTTGACGAATAACTAATTGATTTCCTTTCTTTCAGTTATTCTTTTTCACTTTCTTAGTCTATTAATAACAAAACGGATTTTCCGATGTATAAAAATGGAATTCCAATGGCTTTGGCTACTATAACCTTCCCGACCACAATTTTGCTTTTTTCTAGGCATTTCACTTAATCTCGAAAAAATAAATTGTATTCTATTAGCTATCAAAAACATAGTAAATGCATAAAAAGAAATAGTGGGTTCCGTCGTTTCTATGGTTACTTCTTAAACGGTAAGGTCTTCTCTATACACCGGAGCCTCTTAATCAATCTTATTGGTAATTTGACTTGTACAGTTCACACTTTTTTTGGCTCTACTCTACCCATGAATTATCCAGTAATAGGTCTTTCACAATAAGATCTACCCATACAGTAACGGTATTTAATTAGTAAAGTTAGCTGGATAGCTGACCCTGTTAGTCCGTTCTTGCAACAGTGAGAGTCTAATCTTTCTGTTTTTAAAATAGGATTTTCCCCGCTTAATGGATAACCATTTGATACCAATGGGGAATTTTTTCTCATTTTAAATTGAGATGATTGAATTTGCACCAATAGAAACCATAAATTTCATACACAATAGGGGGATATTATAGATTTTCTTATTTTTCATTTAGATATTAGATAGTGAATGGAATTCTTCCATTTTCTTCTATTCATTGATACGGGAAAAATTGTTTTCTTTCTTTTGTCCCAGCCCGTGATCTTAACGAGTCACACATACACCCTAGTACATGTTCCTCGACGCTGAGGGCATCCCCCGAGAGCGGGGGATTTCGTAACATTTCTGATTGGCTGTCTTGTTTTTCTAATAAGTTGTTTAATAGTTGGCATGTTGAATCATATACATAATGGGTTGGTTTAGATCGATCCTAACCAGATAATTATGAATTTTTTCAATATAAAATTCGGGGTAAGAAGATAAGATAAAATCTCAAATCGCGGATTTACGCGAAATCCATACTATTTTCAGCAACTACTAGACTGCTACAAGATCAACAATTCCATAAGCTTGGGCTTCTGTTGCTGACATAAAAGCATCTCTTTCCATGTCTTCGGATACAACCCATAAGGGTTTGCCCGTTCTTTGTACATAAACCCTTGTGAGGGTTTCGCGGAGTTTCAGCAGTTCTTCCGCTTCCAGGATAAATTCTCCCGTTTGTGCTTCATAAAAAGAAGTAGCAGGTTGATGAATCATTACCCTGATGATATAACAGAATAAAAAGTTCTTCTATCTCGCATGATGAAGTGAAGAGAAAAGAAAGATAAAGGATAACAAGAAAAAAAATTGAATTGAACAACCGTACGGGCATCTTTTGTGCATTGCATACGGCTCTACAATAACATTGACCCTTACCCTTCCATCGAACAAAGAAAAAAATAGGATTTATCAGACCTAGCTCGGTAAATGATCAAATTACCACCCTTCATTTCGTAAGAGTTAAAAAATACTATGATGGTTCCGTTGCATAATAATGTATTTTTATTTGGAATATATTTTCCATATTTTGTCTGTGATTCAGCAATCCCAAAGTTTCTTTTTGATCGGATCAAATAAAAAAGTAAAGAAAAATAATTGTTTTTCATACTATTCCATAACATAAATATTTTTATGGGTTCTACGGTATAAAAACAAAAAGTTTGTGACGCTAAACTCGACTTCCAATAGATAAGAAAAAATTGGAAATATCCTTTAGCTCATACTACTCTCTCGATACATAATCTAATCTTTTTTTTTTCAAAAAAAAAAAGGCTCTCATATCGAATTCAAAGTGCCATGCTATTATTACTTAATATTCATATCGCGAAGGCATAGTCTTTTTTTTCTCAAAAAACCTCATTGGCGCCAAGCGTGAGGGAATGCTAGACGTTTAGTA